CATATATATAATATAGCTAATATTTGTTATATGTGTGAGTAATTTAGTTGTTTAATTGTCTGGATCATTTGGTGAATGCAAAGATTTTTGCTTATTAATCTGATCCCCCCAAGTGTTAGCTTTAGCTAACACAGGTCTTCGCAGTTTTTTCCACGTAGTGGAAAAAACTGCGAAGATCGTGTACACGGTTGCAGCACCAAGTGTTTAAACACACCAGAACCTTATCCTAAATTATTTCTAAACACAGAAGTACCCAAGAGAGTAATGCAAAAAGCTCTAAACACTAGTATATTTTGTTTTTGTGCTAAATGTGCTGGCGTTTCAGAAACGCCAGCACATTTATAAAAGTACATTCCTTTTTACACTATTTTTGTAAAAAAACAAGTAACGTTAAACTTTTAATATTCAAGTATTCCATTTTAGTAAAAAAGGAGTTTAAACCGTAACACCTCTCTTAATAAATTACAACTTTAGAAGGGTCATTTGACTTCTCCGTTTCCTAAAAACAGGGTTTTTGAAGTGTGCAACTTCAAAAAAGTAAAGTACTTCGACTGACTTTTCGTTCTTTTTTCTTTTAGAAAAAACAGGCCAAGGAAAAAAGCGAATGAAAATTAATTCAAGAATAAATTGAAAGATTGAATTAAATTTATGTATCTTTGTGCAATTTAGTCTCCCTTTTTGGGAAGGGCACTAGCGGGTCTAACCGGACGTTTTATTGGAGCTCGAGGTAGTGGATGTGTAACAGTTTTGGGTTTGTTTATTAGTAGGTTTTTTAGTTTTTTGATTTATAATGATGTTCTACAAATGGGAGCCCCTGTTATTCTTGAATTGGGTTCTTGGTTTAGTGTTCAAACAGTTAATGTAACTTGGACTTTGTGTTTCGATTAGCTAAGTACTGTAATGATGGTAACAGTAAGTACTGTTAGTTTTTGTGTACACCTTTATAGTCTAGGATATATGATGGCGGATCCTCATTTGCCACGTTTTCTAAGTTATTTGAGTTTGTTTACAGGTTCCATGCTATTGCTTGTAACAGGAACTGATTTGGTAACTATGCTTGTAGGTTGGGAAATGATTGGTGTATGTAGTTATTTGCTAATTGGGTTTTGGTTTAGTCGACTAAGTTAGACTAAAGCAAGGCAAAAAGCAGTTCTTGTTAATCGTGTAAGTGATACAGGATTGCTTGTAGGACTAATGGTATCTTGGTGGTATCTGGGTAGCACAGATTATTCCGTAATTTGTTATACCAGGACTTAGAGTTATTATGTAGATTTGCTTTGTTTGTTTCTTCTAACAGGTTAGTTGGGAAAATCTGCTCAAGTAGGATTGCATGTTTGGCTATAGGATTAGATGGAAGGACCAACTCCAGTTAGTGCACTAATCCATTAGGCAACTCTAGTTACAGCTGGAGTTTATCTTGTTTAGCGTACTAGTTCCCTTTGGGAAGCTTCCGTATTTGGACGTAGTTTGCTAATTTGGGTGGGTTAGGTAACTAGTTTGATGGCTTAGACTCTAGGATTGGTTCAAAATGATTTGAAACGTGTAATTTAGTATAGTACTTGTAGTCAACTTGGTTACATGATGGTTGCTTTGGGGCTAAGTTCTTACGGTCTAGCAATGTTTCATTTGATGACTCACTAGTGTTTCAAAGCGTTGCTATTCTTGGGATAGGGTGTATAGATTCATTAGACAAGTAATGTACAAGATATGCGTACACAAGGTGCTGCTCATAGGGCATTGCCTTGGGCTTGGGCTTGTTTGTTGCTTGGAAGTTTGAGTTTGACTGGATGGCCTTTCTTGGCAGGTTACTATAGTAAAGATTAGATTTTGGAATTGTGTTGGGCTACTAACTCTTAGACTTAGTCTTTCTAGCATTTTATTCTAATGGCAGTAGCATGTATGACAAGTGCTTATAGTTTCCGTCTGTTGTATTCTGTATTCTATGATAAACCAACAATTAATCGCGTAAATTTGAGTGTTCCTGGAGCTCATCCTTTTATGACTGTACCACTAGTTATTTTGGCTATTGGAAGTATTGTTTAGGGTTACGTTTACAGGGAAGCTTTGATTGGATGGGGTTCTTAGTTCTGGGGTACAAGTGTACAAAATTCTCCTTAGACTACTAGTACTGTAAGGAGTCATATGATTCCTGTATGGGCTTCCTTTTTGCCTTTGATTACTGTTCCTGTAGGTATTTGTTTTAGGATTTGCTTTAGCATGTATTCTAGCCTTGCAGTACGATTCAACGTAATTCGAAAAATTTATTTGTTTTTGCAAGCACGTTGGATGTTTGATTTCGTATGGAATAGTCTAGTATAGAAATCTGTACTTAAAGCAGGACAATACACAGGACTTTTGGTAGATAAAGGTGTACTTGAAGTGCTAGGACCACGAGGATTGCAACATACATAGGTTCAAGCTGTTCCACGAATTCAACAATGGCAAACAGGTACCGTTAATGACTACGCTCTATTGTTCTTGATTGTAGTTATTTTGGGGCTAATTGCTTACAGCTTGCCTGTTAGCAGTTTGGAAAGTCTAAGTTCCGTATAGGCTCGATATATTATGGTATGTTTGTTGCTAATTGTGGTATAGCCTTCATTTGTAAGTAACGCTTAACAAATAATTTTTAATAATGTTTTCAGTGTAAAAAACTGCGAGAAAATTTAAATTTCATTTTTTATTTATGGATATTTTGTTTATGCTTTTGGCAAGTGGATGTTGGGTTAGTGCTTATTTGATGATTAGCTCTAAAAACCCAGTATATTCCGTTTTTTATTTGGTACTAGTGTTTTTGCATTAGTCCGGGTTGTTGTGTTTGATTGGATTGGAATACTTTTAGTTGTTGCAATTGTTGGTATATGTAGGTTAGCTTTAGATTATGTTTTTGTTTGTGGTAATGCTTTTGCATATTCCAGCTACAGAAATCTTGGCTCACCAACGAGGAGCTTACCCAGTTGCTGGAATTCTATTGATTTGTTTTGTATAGGCTCTAGGGTAGGCTTATACACAACCTTCCGAAAATAGCACAATGTTGTATAGTCAAAGGCCACTTACCAGTGTAGATTGGGCAGGATTGAATAGGTCTACATCTAGTGTGGCAGTATTGGGAAGCAGTTTGTATTAGGTTCATGTAGACTTGCTTTTGATTTAGAGTTTGCTTTTGCTTATTGCAATGGTAGGATAGGTTGCTTTGACCTTGAAACGTCGAGCACAAGCACCAGTGCATGACGTATTTGTACAACATTCTGTTGATTTCCAAAAGGTTGTTTATTTGCCTAAATAACATTATTTTCAATAAATGTTGTGCTGCCATTTTTAAAATCGCAGAACGTTATGAACATATTTAATGATTTCATAATTAATAATTTGTTTTTAAAATTTTTTATTTATGAGGAATAAATCTAATTCTTTTCGTGGAAGTCTTTTTGGTCAACCTCTTTTGAATGTGGTACAAAACCACTTGATTAGTTATCCAACTCCAAGTAACCTTACAGGAAACTGGAATTGGGGAGTGTTGGCTGGTTTGTGTTTGGTTTTGCAAATTGTTACTGGAATTTTTTTGGCAATGCACTACACTGCTCATGTAGATTATGCTTTCCATAGTGTACAACACCTAATGCGTGACGTTCCAAATGGATGGCTATTGCGTTATTTGCATTAGAATGGATAGAGCTTGTTTTTCATTGTTGTATATATGCACTTGTTCCGTGGGCTATATTACACCAGTTATGCACAACCTCGTGAAGCTGTTTGGCTTATTGGGGTTATTATTTTGTTGTTGATGATTTTGACAAGGTTCATTGGTTACGTGCTACCATGGGGTTTTTATTTGGCCCAAAATAACACAAGTTTTTTAACACAGGAATTTATTGAATACAGTAATTAGTTGTTGTTTGTCTTTGAAAAACGTCTTAAACACACAAATACAGAGAAGTACATTGACTGTTTTTTTTCTGCACGATTGCAAAGTCAGAAGCGTGTGGGGCCTCACCGTTTTGAAGTTTTCAGCTTGATTTTTGGCTTGTTGATTGGGGATTAGCATAGGCAATATCGGAACGGCAGTACTCGAATCTGTATTCACTATAGTTCCAAAAACGTCCAATATCTTTATTGGATTCATGGTCAACTTTCTAAATTTGGTTATTGCAATCAAAACAAACCAAGTATTACAAAACAGTGTTGTAAAAAAAAAGGTGAAACCTATTTTAGTATGAAACTGCACACTTGGCAATTTCAAAGTTTTAATTTTATTCGTAAAGCTTGGTATAATGACCAAGGTGTTAAAATTATTCCTGATAGTTTGGAATTGTTTTTTACTGAAAAGTAGCTTGCTTTGCTTTTGATGGATCATTAGACTGAACGCGATCAGGGTGGTCTTTTGATTTAGACTTATAATTTTGATTCTGAAAGTTGTTAGAAACTTTTGCTTATGCTTAAACGTAAATTTAAATTGACTTAGGTTTCTGGAGCAAATAAAAAAGGTCAATAGACTATTTATTTGCCCAAAGGCCAAATGTCTAAAATTATTGCTTTGGTTCTTCCTTATTTTTGTGATTCTATGCTTTACAAATTGGGGCTAACCCCTGAGCAAGCTAAAGCATTGTTGTCAAAAGTTTCACATTTTAATAGGAACTAAATAGATTGTTTTGAATTTCCTTAAATTTTTCTTTATACAAAAACTGTGTTCAAAAAAATTGTGTTGCTTGTGTTATAGTTTTTTGAAATAAAAGCCTTGGTAACTTCTATAAGCGTTTAAAGCTTCCTTTAGTAACTTAAGGTGAGGAAAAGGCATTTCATTTTTAGTGTAATTAACGCATTTGGCTTCAATTGTTGCTCCGGAGCAACAAAAGCAGAATGCAAAAACACAATAAAATGGTACTGCAAGGTTAATCTTGCAGACCTGTGTTTGCTTTAGCAAACACTTGGTTTACAAAACAAAGTTTTGTAAACCTGTGTTTTTGTTTAGACAAAAACACTTGGTACTGCAACCGTGTACACGGTTTTCCACGAAGTGGAAGACCTGTGTTTGCTATAGCAAACACATGGAAAATTCAAAAAGCAATACTGGTGTTAACGGTCAAAGATTTGGTTCTAAAATCCAGACCGTCCATTGCATAGAAAATGGCTACAGACTGGTTCACCGGTGGGTGTCTGAAATGATGCTTAATGTACAGTCGGAAATCTTGTGCATTTTTAATTCAATGCGCTTCAAGGCTCCAGTGTTTTTGGCAAACAAAAGCACAAATGAAAAATTTTTGTGTTTCATTTCGTAATTCCTTAAAGGTGGTGAGAGTACAGGTCCAATAAAAATAGAACAAAATCAGTATTTTAAAGGCAATGATTTCGCCATTAAATTGCTTCTGTGTTTTTCTTTTAACACAGGCCGGTTTCCCGTGTGGTTTTTTAAACCACAGATCCGTCACCTGGCAATTTTGCGTGGCAGGTTTTTGCTACCAAAATATTGAATTTTTTATTGGAAAGATTTGGCAAATGAGTCTGTGGGGAAGGACTGTTATTACTAGTTTGGCAAGTGCTATTCCATTGGTAGGAACATCCATTGTAAACTGGCTTTGGGGGGGTTTCAGCGTTATTCAGGATTTTTAGCGCTTTTATTTTGCTTTTTGCGAGGAACACTTTAAGAATACAAATATGAAAATTTGTTTCTTCCACTACGTGGAAAAAAACAATTACTTTGTTTTTTGGGCAATTTTTGTTTGCCATTCTTTGAAAACTACAAAAGTAAAAACATTGTTTTTTATAAAAAGTCAATTCGCAGATGTATGGGGAAAAAAAATCAAATATAATTCTACACCAGCATCTCAGAGACTAAACGCAAAAGAGCATGCTTTGTTGGTAGGTTTGTATGAAGGTGACGGTTGGTTTTAGGTTAATAAAAATGGAAAATATGTGCAATATGAATTTGGTATTCAGCTACATAAGCGTGACCTTCAATTGTTGCATCAAATTAAAACAAAATATAATTTGTCTGGCACTGTAAAACAGCGAAAAGATCGCCCTGATAATTTTATACTGCGTATTCGAAAAAAGGCAGACCTAATTAATAAAATTATTCCAATTTTTGACAATTTTGCTATAATGGGGCCTAAACAAATGCAATATGTGTATTTCAAATATCATTTGGTTGAAAAACAAACTATTTATTTCAAGAATCTAACAAATAACGATTGGAGGTTTGTAGAAAATTCCCCGCAACAAATTACTCAAAAAGATTATTTTGATCAATGGCTTGTAGGGTTTACCATGGCCGAAGGTGGATTTCATGCTTATCAACCTAAACGTGATAAATACAAAGTTTGTTGCTTTGAACTCAGTCAGACTTTTGGAGGTTCTAGGCTACTTAACGCTGTAAAGTTTCGTTTGAAATTGAATTAGAATGTTTTTCAAAATAAAAAAACCCTAAATTGGAAGTTGAAGGCTAGGTCTAGTTAGGATTGTAAGCGTGTTGTAGCTTTTTTTCGTTTTACTAAACCAAAACTTATGGGGTATAAACGTGTGCAATATATTCGTTGGATTAAAACAATGAAAACAATTTATACTTATCGTAAAATCCGTTTGTTTCCTATTTAAAAACCTAAAACATTTTTGTTGCAAAACCATGCAAACCTGTGTTTTTGTAAAACACTTGGTACTGCAACCGTGTACACGATTGCAGACCTATGTTTGCTAAAGCAAACACTTGGTGCGGAGCACCTGTGTTTTTGTTTAAACAAAAACACTTGGGCCAACAAGATGCTTAAGATATAGTCCGAACTTTTCAGTAATGAAAAGCGTGTTTCAAATTACTTACAAAAAAGTATAGTTTTTCCTAACCTTCGCTGTTTTTTCTTTTAGAAAAAACAGCGAAGCAAAGCACCACTATTTTTTGAAACCAACATAATTGTGACAATCCAACACTGAATCGTTTCTATAGTTTGCACTATTTGCTTCCATTCATTTTGGCAGCGTTGAGCTTGGCACACCTTGCTTAGTTGCACCAATATGGATCTACTAATCCACTAGGAGTTAGCTAGCAAACTGATTTGGTAGATTTCTATCCTTACTTTTATACAAAAGACTTGGTGTAGTAGATTAGGTTGAGCGCGTTGGCCATGTTCTTGGTTTGTTTTTATCCAGAAATTCTTGGACACACTGATAACAATATTCCTGCGAATCCTTACAGCACACCCGCGCACATTGTGCCGGAATGGTACCTGCTCGGTTATTACGCTATTTTGCGTAGTATCCCGAATAAACTGGCTGGAGTGTAGGCCATGCTAGCTGTGTTTGTAAGTTTGAGGCTACTACCTTGGGCACACAAACCAAATACTCGTGGACCTCAATTCAGGCTAATTCACCAAATCCTAAGGGTAGCTGTTGCTGCTGATTATGTTTTGTTGAGTTATTTGGGACAATGCCCTGTTGAAGACCCATACGTAATTATCGGACAAATCTAGACCGTAGGTTTCTTTGGTCTATTGGCTTAGATTTGTGTTTAGTCCTATTTGGACACTATGTTTGCGATGCCAGCTAACAACAATAAAAAAGTTAGTTTGTAGCATTCAATAATAATTTTTAATTAAAAACCATATTTTTTATTTCTACTTTTAAGTTTTTACCTTATAAATACTGGTTCAACTGTTTTTGCTTCGTGAAAACAAACTATTAATTCATTCAAAAAAATTTTACTACATAAAATTATGATTTTGTATGTATTTGTAAGTGTACTGAGGACTTTGGTTCCTCTACTTTTGTAGGTTGCTTTTTGTACTCTAGTTGAACGCCGTGTTATGGGTTAGATGCAACGTCGTCAAGGCCCTAACGTTTGGGGATTTGCTGGAATCTTGCAACCTTTCTTGGATGGCGCTAAACTTTTGTTGAAAGAACCTGTTTTGCCAAGGAATAGGGATCAACCTTTGTTTCTTTGGGCACCTGTTCTTTAGTTTTTGACTAGGATGGCTTAGTGGGCTTAGCTTCCTACAAGTAACTAGGGTGCTGTTAGTGATTTGCATTTGGGTACTATGTATGTATTGGCTATTGGAAGTCTTGGAGTTTATGGTGTATTGTTGAGGGGTTGGGCAAGTAACAGTAAATATGCCTTTCTGGGTTGTTGTCGATCTGTTTAGCAAATGATTAGCTATGAATTGCCTCTAGGTCTTGTAGTACTTACTTAGTGTGTTATTTAGAATAGTTTGAATTGGCGATGTCTGATTGATGCTCAAGAAGATGTATTCTTTTTGTTGCCTTTGTGGCCTATGTTGATTATTTGGATGGTTTGTTCTTTGTAGGAAACTAATCGTAGGCCATTTGATTTGCCAGAAGCTGAAGCTGAATTGGTATAGGGTTATAACGTAGAATATTAGAGTATGGGGTTCAGGCTATTCTTTATTTAGGAATATAGGAACTTGTTGCTAATGGGGACCATTACTAGTTTGTTGTTCTTGGGTGGTACACTTTAGCCTTTTAGTTTTTTGAGTTGGATTCCAGGATCCCTGATTTTGGCCACAAAAACTGTACTTGTTGTGTTTACCTTTATCTGGGTGCGCTAGACCCTACCTCGCTATCGGTATGACCAATTGATGAACTTGGGTTGGAAAGCTTTGTTGCCTTTGACATTGGCAGGTTTTGTATAGAACTAGACTTTGGTTTTGGTAATGAATCTAGGCTCATTAAGAATTAGGTTAACGTCTAATTTAATTTAAAATTCTAAACTTGTTGGGTTCAAAATTTGAAAAGCAAATATTAAATAATAAATAAAATTATTTTGTCATATAAAAAGTATATTTTTATAGGGGGTATGGCTTAATTGGTAAAGCAGTTTCTTCCTAAGAAAAAAATTAGCGGTTCGAGTCCGCTTACTTCCAGGTTCATAAATTGTAATTTGACACGGTTTAGTTTATTCTATACATGGTATTGATTAAATGAATATACGCAAATTAATACATTTTTTTGCTTTGCTTCAGTCATTGTAGAAATAACTAAAGTAAAAAAGAAAATTCAAGGAAATTTTTATGTCAGGTGTAAATGACACCATAGCTCAACCGGTAGAGCAAACGTTTCATAAGCGTTAGGTTAACAGTTCGAGTCTGTTTTTTGTCAAAGAATTTTCTGTGTTTGTTTTTTCCTAGTCTTCCCATTCAAAACATTTTGGAAGACCTTTGGTCTTGGCTGTTTTTTCCTAAGGAAAAAACAGGGAATGAATGCGAAAAACACAGAACCTTGTGCAACGGTTTTTTTAAACGGCAGAACCTTGTCAATATTTATATGACCAATGACATACAACATTACATACTAAGGACTCCTAACTTAATTGGTAAAGTGGCGGGCTTTTAACCCGAAGAGTGTCAGTTCGAGTCTGGCGGGGTTCAGAATCAGTTTCCTTTTTAATTAATACATAAAATCTAAATAAAAAAGGAAAATTGTGTTGCTTTTTGTAGTTTTCTTTAGAAAACTTCAGCAAAACAAATTATTTAATGTAATAAAGGAAACAAATTTTTAAGTTTAAAAAACATAATTCAAACAAAAATAATATATTTGAATTCATGTAAAGTTTAATTTAAAGTGTTCATACAACCTACATCAATTTAATTATTTAATGTGGAATAGTGGCTGAGTGGCTTAAAGCGATAGCTTGCTAAGCTGTTTACCTTATTTCAAAGGTACGTAGGTTCAAATCCTTCCTATTCCGAAAAAATCTTGTATAATTGAACTTAAAAATTAGGATTCTTGTAACTTTGATATTTTCAAAACATAATTGCTTAAACAATGTTATGTTTTTCTATAATAAAAAAGAGGGTATAGCTCAACGGTAGAGTTTTTGCTTTACAAGCAAAGTGTTAAAGGTTCAAATCCTTTTACCCTCAACACGACTTTTTAAGTTTTTGATTGTTTGAGCAAATGCAACATGATAAAAACAACAAAACGGTTCTGGCGAAAAGGTAAACGCGTTTCATTCAAAATGAAATTTGGAAACAAATTGTGGGTTCGAGTCCCACGAACCGTAAATAAAAATTGTTTTTGAATTAGGCGTTTTTTTTAGGAAAAACATATTTTGTTGTTTTCACTTCTATTTTCTGTAAAAAACAGCATAACGTTCTAGTGTTTTTGTTTAAATAAAAACAACAGGCGCATAGCTTAATGGTTAAAGTAACCGTTTCCAAAACGGTTGATGGGAGTTCGATTCTCTCTGTGCTTGAGTGTATGATTCCGACTAAAAAAAGTCATAACATATGGTTTCACAAAAAACAATATAGCTTGATTTTTTGGGACACTCAGGAACACATTGTAGTAGAGCAGTGCGCTTGCTTTCTAGTTGTTGTTTGCAAAATCAAACAACAGGACAATTTAGTGCAAAAGCACCACTTCAGTGAAATTAAGGATGCTTTGCACTTGTGTTTGCTAAAGCAAACACTAGGAAAAATTTGTGCTTGGATAGCTCAGTTGGTAGAGCGTTTGATTGAAGCTCAAAGTGTGGTTCGTTCGATTCGGACTCTAAGCAACATAATAAAACAAATTAATTGTTCCAAAAAATTAATTTCTATTTTTACGAAATGTCTATATATTTTAACAAAAATCTAGCTTATGAAATTTTATTCTTTTTTATATGGAATCCATTAGCAGGGTGTAACTCAGTTGGTAGAGTGTTGGCTTTGGGAGCCAAAAGTCGCTGGTTCAAGTCCAGCTACCCTGATTTTAAAATTTAAGAGTAAAATAGAAAAAATAGCAAATATGGCGAAATTGGAAAACGCTGTCGGTTTAGGCCCGGCTGTTCTCGGCTTGCAGGTTCGAGTCCTGCTATTTGCAGTTAAATTCATGTTAAATTTGTTTATATTAACATTAAATTTAGTCATTTACGTCTAAATTTGCTCTGCAAATTTGACTGCGTGAATTTGTTTTTGTTAAACAAAAACAAATGCGCCCATAGCTTAATTGGATAGAGCGTCGTGTTACGGCCGCGGCGGTTGAGGGTTCAACTCCTTCTGGGCGTAAAACATTGGTTGTATTGGCGTAAGTACACTAAAAAATAAAATGATTAAACCAATATTGTTGTTTTTGGAATACAAAACAACAATATATTAATTTTTGTTTGTATTTCAATTTACTCTTATAATAGAGAATAATAGGTAACTAATTAAAATAATGACCCGAGTAGGGTTCGAACCTACGAAGATAAATATCAACGGGTTTACAGCCCGTCACCTTTGGCCACTCAGTCATCGAGTCAAAATATTTTTTATAAAATGCACAATTTTGCCGTTTTAAAAAACTTAACTTTGTTCATTTAATGAAGAAAAATCAACTTGCAAAAAATAAATATAAGATTTTAAAAAACACTTGGTACTGCAAGGTTAACCTTGCAGACCTGTGTTTTTGTTTAAACAAAAACACTTGGGCGAATGATGGGATTTGAACCCACAACCTTTGGCGCCACAAGCCAACACTCCACCTATTGAGTTACATACGCCAACTTAATAATTACTTTAGCAATTAAATATTTACATCCTATGCAAGTCAGGTGTTCTTAACATTGTGCTGCTGTTTTTATTTTGTAAAAACAGCAATTGATTTAATATCGGAAAAAACAGGATTTGAACCTGTGATCCCTAAAGGGAACCAACCTTCCAAGTTGGCGCATTAAACCACTCTGCCATTTCTCCTAGAATTTTTGGTATGCTTTAATTTACTTATTAGTTTAATAAATTTAATTTTTTACATTTTTTTAAAAAAAGATTTAACCTAGTTTTTAGAATAAATTACAGAAATATAATTTTTTGTCTAATTACTGGTCTAAGGGTGAAGCAATTTCAGATTATTTGGTGTAAACCTATTGTTTTTCAAACGACTAGTTTTATACGCTACTTTTTTCTAGTTTTTTTGAAAAAGTTTAAAAACATTAATCCTAGATGTAGCAGAAATATTTTTAATAAAGCTAGGCCTATAGTCAAAAGAAGTATAAAAACCTCCGGGGCTATTACTAGTATGTCGTCCCCTTGGTGCATAACGTCGCATGCTTTTGTAATTGATTTTTTGCGCCATAGAATTTCAATAAATGAAAGAATTTCAGAAAACACTGGAGCAGGAGGACTCGAACCTACCGAATGCTAGAACCAAAATCTAGTGCCTTACCACTTGGCTATGCTCCAAGTGTTTGCTTTAGCAAACACAGGTCTGCAAGGTTAACCTTGCAGTACCAAGTGTTTTTATTTCAATAAAAACACAGGTTTACAAAACAAGTGTTTGCTAAAGCAAACACGGGTCTGCAAGCTTAAGCTTGCAATACCATATTGTTATATTTTATAATAAGTAATAGAATTTATAATATTGTTATAGAAATTTTGTATGAATTTTAGAATAAAGAAACAGATTGTTGTTCTGTATAAATTGATTAACTTGTTAAATATTCAGGTTTGTTATTAAATTTTTTGATATTGTTTGTTGCTCATAAATAGTTTCTAATCAATTTTAAAGTTATTTAGGTTAGCGGAATAAACCTAAATGTCCCCTGGTTTAACATAGCGAACTTTAATCTAATTAGAGTTGAAAGAGCCACGGTTATGAAAAATAGAAAAAGTTTTCAAATAATTGCTATTGTAGCTTGCTTCCAATTCAGAAATCAAATTACTGTATGTGCAAGAAGTACTAGAACATGTTTGATTATTTAGTGCTTTTACAATTCGTTTATGGAAGCTAAAACTTGGAATAATAGGTCCAATATTAGTCCGTTTGGAAGCCCAACTAACCAGAACTTTATACATGGAAAAATTATATTTTTCAATTGTTTGAATTTTTTGGATTTTATGAGCTCCAGGCACTACAGACATATTGTTTGTAAAAGGCACATTTTGCAAACCTAGCATTTTATCAATTAGAATGCTAGAGTTGTTAAATTTATAGCTATTATTCAATTGTTTATTCCTTGCATAACTTAGCAAAAGATTTGCTACTTTCAATTTTCGATTATATTGAGCGCTAGAAACAAAAAAAGAAGCTTTAAATAGTTTTTTTTGTTTCATAGTAAGTTTTACAGTAGGGTTCAAAAGTACATACTACTTAGACCTTTTCTACTTGCGTGGTTTTGTCTAATTTACAAAAAAAGGTCCTTTTAATTCTGTAACAGCTTTTGTCATTTAATAATAAAGTAGCTAAAATTTTTGCAAACAGTTTTAAAAATTTCTAAATTGTTTTATACTTATTTCTAATATTAGTTGATACTAGGAGTTGGACGAATCACAGGCAATTGATCCCCAAAAGTATGATAAGCAGGAGGACATGGCAAAACCCATTCCAATCCAGCACTACTCTAAGGGTGGTCTCCAGTTGCCCAAGGATTTGTAGATTTAATTGCAGGGCTGTTCTACAAAGTTTCATATACAATGTAGAAGAAGTAGACAAAACTCAATGCGCTTACGTAACTTCCAAAGCTCTAAACAACGTTCCAACCCACAAACTAATCTGGGTAATCCAAATATCGACGTGGCATTCCTGCTAGCAAAGTTTTTTTAAAGGGGAAGAAAAGCAAACAGAAAAATTGTATGTGAAAAATTCCCCCAAGTGTTTTTGTTTAAACAAAAACACAGGTGCGGAGCACCAAGTGTTTGCTAAAGCAAACACAGGTCTGCAAGCTTAAGCTTGCAGTACCAAGTGTTTTTGTTTAAACAAAAACACAGGTTTTCACCCTTTGTTTCCAATAGGGGTTGGACTTTATCTTCAAAAGAATTTTGCATCTTTTGTTTCGCGTAAAGTCTCTGAGGAATCTTAAAAAAGTTTCCTGCTGATTTCCCATGTATCTTTTTGTTTTTTAGTTGCTTAAAAAGCTTTAGGGGGTTCCAGCAAATAGCGAAATTTTATTTGAGCCTAGCGGAAATTGACCCAAGAAGTGCATTGGGAAGAAAGTCAAGTTTACTCCTACAAAGAATAGCCAGAAGTGAGCTTGAGCGTGGTGTTCAGGATATTGACATCCAGTAATTTTGGAAATCCAGAAATAAAATGCCTAAAAAATCCCAAATACGGCGCCCATGCTCAATACGTAATGGAAGTGCTAAACCACATAATAAGTCATTGTGGTAATTGCACCCGAATTGTTTTTTGCTTGCGTCACCACAAGGATCGGACTCTATCTTATTTGGGACGTGTTTTTGTTTAAACACTGCACCAAGCAACTGCGTATAGTCTCTAGGGATCCCGATAATTCGGTTTCCACGGTATTGTCTGCAAAACACATTCGCTTTAAATGCGGTTGACAGATTTCACCGTTAGCTTTTTGTTTTTCACTATGCGTTTAATGAACACAATTGAACAAAAAACCGAAGAAATAAAAACTAAAATTCTTCACAGCAGTTTTTAAACACGACACTTAATTTTTTAACAAACCGGTGTTTTTGTTAAGAATACCAGCACAACGTTCTGGCATCAATTTGATGCCAGGAAAAATGGGGTGGAAACTTATGTTTTTGTTTCACAAAAACACAGGTGCTCTGCCGTTTTTTCTAAAAGAAAAAACAGGAAATCGATCGGAAAACGGATGGCTTTGTTTATTTATTTTTAAATCTTTTTGTTATTTGTGCTTATTTTAAATAATTTGTTGTACGCTTTCCGCGTTTTTGTGCTGCATTGCCCCTGGATCGTTTCACAGGTTCTTTCGGAACTTTTTGCATAAATTTAATGAAACTAGAAACGTTTGTATCCTAGCAATGGGTATTGCTAAAAGTAATTTAGCAAAAAATGCAAAACCTAACGGTTGCTTCTTCCTTCATAATGAAAGAATTTTTGACCAATTAGTCGAATTTTATTAGTGTTGTTCAAAAAGTTTCGAATAGCGTCCAAAATACAATATTCGTTGTTTTGCCCAATAGAAAAACTAAAAACCGCTCTAGTTTTTCGCGCGCTAAAACAACCTTAGCCCTCAACAAAACCGCTAAACCATCCATTCCAATAAGGAATTTTGTTAAAATCCAAAAAAGTTTTCTTAATTGTTACGTTTTGGTATTTTAGTTTGTGTTCAATAAAATATTGGTCCATATTTGGTTTCTTGATGAAAATCTATTTTTCAAGAAATGCTAATTGTGCTTGAACACGATCAGTTAGAGGCACATATTTTTTGAAAATTGGCAAAAATTTTTTAATACGATTTCAATCATCAGTAACCCAAACCACAAACTTGGATCCGGGGTTTTTTCGAACGTTAACAATTCGAACAATTCCTATTGCAACTTTTTTGGCCAAAAACTCGAGCATGCGCTTATTGGGTTCAAGATATTTCAATTTAATAACCAATCGAAATTGCAAACCTTTTTTGCGCCAATGATTAACTTGAACACTACCGTCTGCATCCAGAAGTTCCACTAAAAATCCAAAGCGTAGGATTTTTTAACATTTTTAAAATATGTGTAAATCATTTATCGTGTAGCGCAACGTCAACACCCTAGTTAGCCAAAACAATTCCAGTTAGACCACCAATGGTAAATAGAACTAGGAATCCTAGAGCAAACATCATTGGTGCTGTTAGCCACAAGGAACCTCCATAAAGGGTCCTCAACCAACTGAAAATTTTAATTCCAGTAGGAACTGCAATAATCATAGTCTAGCTAGTAAAATACTAACGAGTGTCAACATCAAGACCTACAGTATACATGTGATGCGAAAATATTGAAGAAAAAACACCGGAACATTCAGGTACTTTTTAATCAATATTAGTTGGACTGTACCTTTTAATCAATACTGTAAAAAGTTGATTAATATCACGTGCAGTCTCTGAGGGGTTCCTTTTTATTTTATGTTTGTCATTTATTCCTAGTATAGAAAAACAGTTTATTCAAAGCACAACTGTTTGGAATATTTTGTAGCAAAGGTTCCCTGCTGATTGCTCAAAGACTCATTAAGTCTAAAGGAAGGATTTTTCCGGCAAATTAATTGCTAAACGGACCTTACAATATTTAGAGTGTTCCAGCATATAGTGAATTGAATTAGGGCCCAACACATCTTTTTTAAGCCCATACCAAGAATCCCAAAACCTAAATCTATGCCATCTAGTTAACCATTCCAACATAACCAAAAACTGGTTTACGCTAGAAAAAGCTTAGTACGTGGCTAACAATACCGAACGCCGGCAAAATTAGTACGTAAACTTCAGGATGTCCGAAGAACCCGGTCTTAACCAAAAAACATCAACAATATGGAATTGCTGTTCCTCGAAGTTTATTGGAATGTAAAATCATAAATTTTACATTTATTCATAAAACATTAGATATGAATTTTAATATTTGTTTTAAGAATATAAGATCCGACTGTACATTAAGCGGATTCAACTAAATAAGTCAATTATTGCCATAAGCAAAAAATCCACCCACCTGTGAACCAGTCTGTAGCGAACGTTATTTATATAAAGTAAAATCCGACGGTCTGGGCAAGGAAAAGCCTTTAACCGTTTTCACAAGTGTCGCACGAAAGGATTCGTACTAGAGTTTAACACCAACATCCACTTTCACTAGGTGCTTTGCTTCCACTTCGTGGTGTAAACCTGTGTTTTTGTTTCACAAAAACACTAGGAATGCTGTTGTTTGCTTTAGCAAACAACAGTACAATTTAGTGGCTAAGAAGTAAGTGGAAACGTTGGTTTGTACTGAGTAGCTAACTTTGAGCAAATATGTGCTTTCTTGTACGCAACTACGTTAAGGTCTTATTTAAAAATTTCTCACAACATTTGCCTTAAGTACTCTGAATAACTTGCGTTATATTAAACCCTGTGTTCCTTGTTTTTATTTTTGTATTTATTCATTATTTTCGCTTTCTAGATTAGTTGTGGCAACAACGCACCATTATGTTGTCGATGATCTCCGTTCCAAAGGCATTGAATCAATTCTTTAAAAATAGCCAAACTGTTCGCTTTTTTAGAAGTAAAAAGAGGGAATTTGTCAAAATACTCCACAGCATTTTTACAATTCCCTAGTCCAGTGATTACAAAGGTATAAAATTCCTATTTTTTTTTCTATTCAATACGTCCTTGCTTGAACATTTGAATAAAAGAACTCAAAACTGGTAGATTTACTGCATGTTTCTGTGTGACTTGGAAAGAAATTTTATAGGTGCTTGTGTGATTAATAAAATACAAATAAAACCCTCCTTCCCTATCGCAAAAGCCGGAAGTCCACTAATCATTTAGTGTAGGGAAAAAATCTGCAAAAAGCAAATGAATTTTTTTCAAACCAAAAGTCTAAACTTTTTTTTTATTATGTTTTCTTTCGATTTTTTCATTAAATGCTTCAATAAAAGTTTGTAGTTGTTTTTGTCGATAGGCAAGCAAAACGTTTCCATTCAGAATCAAAATAATTTTATACAAATCGCTTAGATTAGTCACTTTATAAGCCCAAGTTTGGTTATTTTTGTTACTATGCATTTGGACGCGTCCAAACCCCAAAGTTTTTTGAATATAATACAAAACATCTTTATCAAGCTAAGATTGTACCACACAAAAAACAAGATCTTTGTTACGATTGCAAACTGTAAAAGAACCTTCACCTTCAACAAAACCTACAAACCATTCCAGAAAACAATCAGAAATCTAAGAAAATTTTTGATTTTCAATTGTTTTAAACTCAGAAAAATTAAATTTTTTAGTTAGATGTTCCGGAGTATTTATAAACCTATCACAATTATCATTTAGTGGATCAAAAGTTTTCATAGAACAATATTGCGCAGAAGCAGGCGCTACGGGTGCAACAACATCTGTGTTTTGGGAACCAAAACAACAGAACGTTGTACTATTGGGAATACCTTGCATTTTACTAATAAGTTTTCCAGCAAAATTCCTTTTAAAATCAGCACAACGTTCTGGCATCAAATTGATGCCAGGAAAAAAATGAAAGAAATTACAAAAGGGCATCAAGAACAAATGTTGATATAGTACAACATCTCCTCCTCCCGCGGGTAGGAAGAAACTAGTGTTGAAGTTACGATCAGTCAAAAGCATAGTTAGACCAGCCTAAAATACTGGAAGACTTCCAATCAACAAAATACTTACAAAGCATAGTGCCCATACAAATAGAGGCAAACGGTACAAAGTCATACCTTGAGCACGCATATTTGCTACAGTTACTAGGAAATTAATGGAACCCAAAATACTTCCAACACCTGCAACGTGTAGACTGAAGATTGCCAAATCAACGGAAGCACCAGAGTGGCTAAGTGCACTACTTAGCGGCGGATATCAAATTTGTTGTTAAATTAAAGAAAACACTTAATTTTTTAAGTTAAGCAAAACAAACACATGTTTGTACGTTGTACAAAGTGCTAGGTCACAAGGTTAACTTTTAAAGCTTATGCTTTTTGAAACTTTAATTTAATTCTTTAAGTTACCTTAAAGTTCGGACTATACCACCATCCAGAAAATACTGTTTTTGTTTGAATCGATGTTTTTACAAGGTAAAAACATCGATTTAACAAATATCTGAATGTCTCACGTTTAGTCTCTGATGAGAAGAATAAGTTGCATAATTCCTGTTGTGCTGGTGTTTGCTTTTGCAAACATCAGATGTAAATACTTATACCTTTTCAGGCGGATTGTCCCTTGGCAATTAAATAGCCCTAAACAAACATTTTTACTTGCTAAAAACAGAGTATTTTGTCTAGATAAAGGGGTGTTCCCGCAACGAGTGAGATTTTTTGGCCGCATATTGCTCGCGGTCCATCCTACACCCTACCCTTGTTCAACCAACCTACTTAGCAAAAGCAAAGTTAGACTACTAGGCAAAACCCAGAAGCTAATATTATTCATACGTGGGAAAGCCATGTCAGGCCTACCAATCATTACCGGTACAAGCCAATTCAGTTAAACTCACAGCGATTACAAAACAGCTTTTTGTAATTGCCGCCCCAAGTGTTTTTGTTTGTTCCACATAGTGGAACAAACAAAAACACAGGTTTACAAAACTTTGTTTTGTAAACCAAGTGTTTGCTAAAGCAAACACAAGTGAACCCCTAGCGATTGTTCCAATTGCAGGTTTACACCAAGTATATTTCACTTTTGATGTGCAAGGTTTTATCTTGCAGACCTGTTGTAAAATAATATTAAATAAAATTTGTTGTTTTAAATTATTTATTTTGGTGATATCTTTGGGCATATATTTCTATATGGACTGGACTCTATCTTCAAGTAAATATTTTATTTACTTGTGTCACGTATAGTCTCTGAGGAACTTCTACAACTCCGAAATACGGAGTATTCATTTCCTGCGGATTGTCCATTGTATTATTCTTTCATTTTTTAATCCCTTCTTGATGTAAAAGATTTCTGTGTTTACACTTGAATAACTCAAAAATCAGCTAAGAATTTGGAAGAAAGACTTTAGGAGTTTCCCGCATATAGTGACATAAAATTAAAAACTCACGTTTTTAACCGGCAATTGTATTGCTGTTGTCTGAATCCAGTAGATGATTCCAATCAAATGTTGTACGTGTTTTATTGTAATTGGTTCGAATTTGTTGAACAAGTTTTTTTTGACTTTCAGTCAATTGTTTAGGCATATTATGAACTCGCGCCCAATCCGCAAAATCGTTTGCTTTAGAACTTTGCAATGGAAATTTTGTAAAGTAATGCACAACCAATTGTACAGATTGTTCATTATGAGCCATTACTACATATTGATTAAAGTTTTTATTGTTCAAAATACGAGTTCGAACATACAAAGAACAATTAAAAAAAGTAGCAATTTTATTACAAATATCAAAAAAAGTTTGGCCAAACTAATAATGTTTGCTTTGTGTAGCAACTTCCAAGCGATAATGAAGCCTAACGCGCAAATTTCCGGCACTGATTTTGCGTACATAAACCCTCAAATTAAAATTCCTATCCTAATCACTAAATCCCCTTAGCCAGAAATTAGAATCCAAGCTGCTTGTATCCTAAGGCAAAGTAGTAATATTAAATTTCCAATGATTATTCAAAAAATCAATCAATTCAACAAATTTAACATATTTAGGAGTACGATAAAAACCATTTGTAAGATTTGCAATGCGTTTCAAATCTTCCATTTTGTTAATCCACAAAACTACATAGGTTTTTTTTTGATTCCAAATCAAACGCCCGCCCAATTTTTCACACAATTTTTCGGCTAGGGCAAAATCTTTTCTTACAAAACAAATTTTAATAAAAGGATAGCTGATTCGTTTTGTATTTGGTTTTTGAACCGGAACAACAATACATCCATCTCCTTCAATCAAACCAGCCAAATAGCTGCCTAGCCTTTTTTCATTTGTACCAAACCATTTAATATTTTGTGGCCCAATAACTGCGCAAGCCAAACAAAAATCCAGATCAACATTAAATGTTGCACTTGTCATCCAAATCTAACAATATGCAACTACATACAAAAAAATTTTTAATTGAAACCAATACTAATTCAACAAGAGCTATTTTTTATTACCAAAACCTCCCATCAGCGCGGGCATAACCACAAAGAAAAGCATTAGAAGCCCATGTGCAGTAATTAGAACGTTATAAAGTTGTCCATTTCCTGCCAAAATTCCTGGTCCTGGGGAACTTAGCTCCATACGAATAAGCATACTCATAGTGGTCTAAATTACACCAGACCAAGCCTAAAATACTAGATACATTACTCCAATGTCTTTAGCATTGGTGGAGCACATCCAACGAGTTGCTAGTGCACTCCAAGAAGAAGTAGTAGATACTGCTTGCATACATTTTTAAAAAGTTTAATCTCTTAGTTTTACATTTTTTAAATATATAAAATCTCCGATTTTGTTCTTTTTACTTTGTAAAAAGAACAAAATACTTCCCTGGTTGGGTTTGAACCAACGTCCCACTGGTTAACAGCCAGTTGCTCTACCCCTGAGCTACAGAGAAATGTATGAATTATTAAGTTTTAATTGTATTTTTATTTAATTATTAAACTTCCAAAAGACGATCTACGTTTACAAGGTTGTAATGTACATGTTCGTCCATAGCATAACGCCAATACCATTGCTAACCAACAACTTTCACTGTTAGCCTTGGTTTCTAAATCAAGTCATCAAAAGTGTAAATCAAAGTCAAAGACGGCAACTAAATCATAGTAACAACCAAACTCGGCAAAATCGCCCAAATCAACTCAAGACTTGTGTGGTGGTTAAATCGCTCTGGAACTGGCATACGGGTGTGGTGGAACCTGTACACGATACGAGCACCTAGCCACAATACCAGAATCAAAATAGTAATCAAAAAGAAACAAATGTCATGGTGCAAATCAACAATACCTTCCATTGCCTAAGTCTATGGATCTTGGAATAGCATTTGCCAAGGAGTTGGCTAATCAGCATTACTAATTACGAAACCATTCAAGGTCAAAAACAAGCACAAGGCAAAAACAATTCCAATAGTACTTGCATAGCTCTATACCTAAAAGAAAGAAGTCATGAATATATAAATGATATAAATTTGTATTCTAAATCTAAATAAGTCAGTTTAATAATATTTGAACTGACGGATTCTACAGTAATTTTCAAAATAAACTAAATTATTTTACAGAGTATTTGTGGTTATATTAGTGATATTTTTATTATTTCGTTTTTATATAAAAATAATTGTTTTGTTATTTTAATTTAATTCACAGTTTTTTACAAAGTAAAAAACTGCACGGGCATTAGTTGTTTTCAAATAAAAAATTTTAAATTAAGTTTTATATATTAAGTGTAATGAAATAGCAAGAGCAAGCAAATGACTCTACAAAGCCAAAGGCTAAACGTGCCACATAATAACAATTAGAAGAGCAGTACCAATCTAAACCAAATAGGCTTGGCTAGGCCTGAAATGTCCGTAAGATCCCCAGTTGTTAGGCTAATCTACATAAGAAACTTTCAAAATACGCAAATAGTAAACACTGCTTACTAGAGTACTTACAAGAGCAACGGATACCAAGGCATACATGTTACTGCTTAGCCTATACCAGAACAATCCAAGTTTTCCAAGGAATCCCTAAACAGGCGGTAGTCCCTAAAAGCTCAACATAGCAACACCCCATGCCTAAGCCTAGGTAGCAGAAATTTGATTAAGATTAGTCAAATCCCAAACATATTGTGGTCCAGAAACATATACGCTGGTGTTGGTTTGGACATTCTAAGTATTCGCCTAAGTACGGTAGAAAGGCCACATGATAAGTGCCCAAACAATCATAGAACTTAGAATATACAAGACGAAGTGTACCCAAAGCCTTTGAGTGAAAACTTCTCCAGAAAAACAGAATGGCATTAGAAGCAATCCCATGTTTCCTACACTGGAAAAAGCCAACAAACGTTTCAATGTAGATTGTGCCAACGGTGCAAGCCTTCCAATAATAAAACTACACCTCCTAAAGAACCTTAGAAGGCTACCTCCAAACCCAATGGACCACGCATTATGGAAACATCGTGCCCAGAAAAACAAAACCTAAACTTTAGGAAGTGTACTAATCATCAAGGTAACACTACTCCAAGCACCCATATACACGTCAGCAGCCCACATATGCAATGGAGCCTAAGCCAATTTCCATAGTAGACCCAATCCAATAAGCCACAAGCCCAACATTGTTAGAAGATCGGTAGATTCATACAAATTCAAATTGTTATTGCTGTACAATACAGTCAAAAGTTCTTGAATAGAACTCAAATCGGTATGAGCAGTTTGTGCATAAATCAGTCCTACTCCCAAAAGTAGAAGCCTACTACTAAACGCCCTTAGCAAGAAATATTTCATTCCAGCTTCAATAGCGTATGGTGTTGTGTAATTCATCCTACAAAGAACTACGATAGAAAAACTTTGCAATTCCAAACAAACATACAAACTAATCAAGTCAACAGTATAGCAAAGCAAGTGAACCCCCAATAGAAATAGTAGACTCAAATAAACGTATTCCAAATGTACAATACCTGCCCATTTTTGCCAAGGATTTTGCAAAAACAAGAAAATTCCAGCCTAACCCCACAAAAAAGTAGCAACATAAATACAACCAAAATCACGACTAAATACCCTACCCGGCATTAGACTAGTAATAGAACAATTCCAAAGCAAACAAACCATTAGAAAACAAACAGTAACTGCCCACATATTCAAATGACTCTAAATATGCAATGGACCAGAAACAGGTTTGTTCAAGGTAGACTAAGAAGCTGCTTGCTTTTTAGAAAAAATCTACATATGACTAGAATCTTGTGCAATACTCTATTGTGCAATATATACTTTTTCACTAACTGGACTGTCCAAAGGCCCGCTACCATACCAAATCAAAAGAAGTAGCTAAACCAAAAAAAAAGCTTCAGGAGCCCAAACAATAATATCCAAAGTCATAATAATTTGGGTGTTTTACAAGGTAAAAACATAGGTCTTGGCTTCTGTTGTTTCATAAAAACAACAGAAGTGAAAAGATTGTATAACCTTGCAGTACCAAGTGTTTTTGTCTAAACAAAAACACAGGTTTACAAAACTTTGTTTTGTAAACCAAGTGTTTGCTTTAGCAAACACAGGTCTTCCACGAAGTGGAAAACCGTGTACACGGTTGCACTACCAAGTATTTTTGTTTCAACAAAAACACAGGTTTACAAAACAATGTTTTGTAAACCAACATTTATGTCAGAACAACAGTTTTCGCAGTTTTTTACAAAGTAAAAAACTGGGAAGTGAATAACTTTTATATGTTTCATTATTAATTAATTCAAATTTGGAATAAAACTTAGTATACTTGCGCCAAAAATAATTATATAAAATGTTGCCTACGTCTACTGACTTAAGCTTGCTACATTTGAAGACTTGCTCGCTCATGTTGCAAAAGGCACGCTAAACTTTGACAAGTTTAACTGTATGGTTGCATTGGGTTTCAGATCTATTTCACTACAATCTTTATTGTTGTTCTTTTCACCTTTCCCTCACGGTACTTGTTCACTATAGGTCACTTATGGTTTCTTAAATACGTGGGTGGTTCGCACGTGTTTACACGGGGAACGTGATTGGTAAACCAATCACGTTCCACTTAATTAAAATTTGAAATTTTTGAATAAGAATTTCTGTACAGGGCTGTCACCTTCTTTGGCACTTTTTTCCAAAAGTTTGCAATTTTATTCTTTTGATTACGCTAAATAAAGCTCTCATTATTTACGCTATGCGCGTACAAAAACATAATTCTTTGTATGAACCTTTTCATTCTCTACTACTAAGGTTTCCTTTGTTAGTTTTTTCCTGCTACGTTAAAGTTTATAATCACAGGTTTATTTTTCTTCTAGTTTTCTTTGGGAAATCCATATTTCAACTTTAATATGGCTTTTCGTGATTCAAACGTCCCATCCATAAGTGCCAAGGCATCCACTCAATGCATTTTATCATTAAAAAAATTTATAAAAATTCAATATGGAGACACGCGGAGTCGAACCGCGGACCTCCTGCGTGCAAAGCAGATACTCTACCAACTAAGCTATATCCCCAAGTGTTTTTGTTTAAACAAAAACACAGGTGCGGAGCACCAAGTGTTTGCTTTAGCAAACACAGATCTGCAACAGTTTACACTGTTGCAGATAGAACAAAAAGATTGCTAAAAACATTAAAAAAGTATACAATAGTATACAAAGCTTATAATTTAAACAAAACTTTAAAAGGTTTTCTCTATTGATTTATTAAATCTTAGAGACCGTTTCACTCTGTCTACTTTAAGATCAGATAACCTTGGGTTTCCGGTTGTAGTTTGTTTTTACTTTGGCTACTCATGCGAGCATACTCACTTCTATCTATACCAAAAAATATAACTATTTTTCTAAAATTTATAGAACGTTTCACTACCTATGTGAATTCAAATAAAAAATAAAAAAATTCGTTCCTGCTACACGTTCCCGTACAGCAACCTTGTTACGACTTTATTCCAATTACTTCACAAACTTACAATAAAATTCTTAGTTTTATATTAAAATAGTTAAGTTGTAGAAATTTAAAATTTTCTTTTAATATGTTAAAAATTAATTTTATTTTCCAGTTTATAAAATTTTCAGAACGTGACGGGCGGTGAGTACCCTGGGTAAAGAAATAAGTTTCACCGTAGCATGCTAATCTACGATTACTGGTAATTCCATCTTCAGGTTTCCGAGTTTCAGAAAACCATCTGAACTGAGGTTAGGTTTAATTTAAAGTTTTTGTGCATAACCTTTGTAACACACGTGTAGCCCATTCCATATGGGCCATGAGGACTTGACGTGATCCTAAATGCTTTAAAAAGCAACCTAAAGTGTAAAAACAATCTTTAGGTAAGGTTTGTGCCCGTTCGTCTAACAAGTTAGACCGGTTTGAACCACGGGCTGACGACAGCCATGCAACTCCTGTACCTATTTATATAGCGAATAGTGGGGCTCGAACCCACCACCCTCTGCTTGGAAGGCAGATGCTCTACCAAATGAGCTATATTCGCGTTTAAATAATAAATAAAAAAGGTATGTCAAGGAATGGTGAGGTGTTTTGCGTTGTATCACTTCCACCGCTATGTTCCACTACCGTTCTACCCAGCGGTCTATTCTTTTGAGTTTCTGTCTTGCGACATTACTCCCCAGGCGGAGTGTTTGTACATTTTGTTAATTACAAATTTTTTTTGCAAGTACACTCATAGTTGACGGCGTTGACTACAGGGGTCTCTAATCCCTTTTGCTCCCAACGCTTCCGTGGCTAAGTGTCTGTCTGTTAATAGAATGCTGCCTTCGCCATAGATATTCCAACCTTTATGTTTCCATTCTACCGGTACTAAGGTTATTCTACATTCCTTTTTACAACTCCATATTTGTATTATTTAAAACCAGCCTAGAACCTTCTAGGAAAAAGTAATAAAAAAACAAATACACCGACCCACGCTTTATGCCTAGTCCAATGGCTATATGCTTTGCCCTCCTGTATTCCCGCGGCTGCTGGCACAGAATTAGCCGGGCATTTTCTTTTTGGTTTATCATTAACTTAAACAAAAAGAATCAAAGGTTCCAGTCGTATGACCTTCTGTAATATAGATTTAATTTTAAAACCTACTTTAAACAGCATAGCTTGATCAAACTTTCGTTCATTGTCAAAGATTCTTCACTGCTGCAGAAAAATTCTAACGGACCGTGTTTCAGTTCCGCTGTGGCTTATACCTCATTAAAGGTAGCTATGGATCTAGGGCTAGGTAAGCTATCACCTTAAACATAAATAAATTTATGTACCTACAACCTAATCCAGATTAGATTAATCAATATTTTTCATATGAAAAACTTTGGTATAACCTGCCTTCCTTCCACTAAAGTGGAAAAAGTGGCTAGGTAAAAATCCAATTTATACGCACCCGGACGCTATGCAACTTATTAATAAAAATTATTATAAAATTGCATAACTTGCATGTGTTAAACTTGCTGTAATGCATAATAGCTGGGCCAAGATCAAACCCAATAAGTTTCAAATAAAAAAGTTTATATATTAAATTTATATTGAGAAATTGTCTTGTTTGCTCAAAACTTCAGTCAAATAGAAGCTTGCCAATAGTCCAAATACTCCACTTTGTAGAACCTAAACCATAGTTTCAAGACCAGTAAGAGTCATTAGAAGAGCCTAAGCCAATGCAGTAATTGGAGCCTAAATAATCCTGTTAGTACAAAAGAAAGGAATTAGACTAAACCTCTAGAACAAATGCAATAGCATGTGTCCACTTAGCAAGTTCCTCCATAGTCGTACTCCAAGACTGATAGCACGGAAACTATAACTGATGGATTCAAGCAGAATAAACAAAGGTGCCATAGGCCAACTAGGACCACTAGGCAAAAACAGTTTAACGAAACGCAATTTCAAACGTTGCATTCCAGCAACTGTAATCTAAATTAGAAGCTAAATACTCAATCCTAGTGTAGTACCTGCTTGTCCTGTAACCTAACTACACAAAGGTACCAATCCAAACTAGTTAGAACATAGCAATACAAAAAACAATACAGTAACCCAAACACCAGAAGTTTTACGTTGAATTGGATTCAAACTAAAAAATCCCTAAGGTTTAGTAACTGTATTGCTAATCAAAGTAGGACGCCTGGATACATCACGCCATTTATAGTGCACACGTTCCAAAACACTGTTGTTCCAAAATTGCTAAATAGATTTTACAGTATAAGAAACAAATCCATTAGACTAATAGGGAGCACAAGCCTAATGCAAAAAAGTCAATAGAAAAATAACCACTGCAGCTGTAACAGCCCACACAGACCTAGAAAATACAAAATTCAAAGGCAAATGCAAACTTACCAATGGTACTGCACTCCAAGCTTCAGCCTAACTAGGCCTTACTGTGTTCATATCATATTGGTGTAGATTAGAAATCATAGTACTTTTTTTTTAGGCCTGGACAGAATTGAACCGTCGACCTTTGCGTTATCAACACAACGCTCTAACCACTGAGCTACAAGCCTGAGCTTTTATAAATTAAAATATTTTTAATTTAATGCATGTATATTTTTTCTTGAAGATTCAACAAAAACAATGAGTCTACAAAACTTTGCTTTTGTAGTTCAACAGCAAAAAAGATTTTCAGTAGGATTTTGATAAATGCGCTGAATTCTTTCTGTTGTTTTTACGCAACAATAGACATTACTTAAAATAAGCAATTTTAATTGTTGTTTCAGAAGTAATAAAGAAAAAGTTCTTTAAAATTAAAGGAAAACTTTCACAAACAATTACAGATAAAGAAACGACCTGGAAGCAAGCGGATTCGAACCGCTGACCAAATCCTTTAGAGGGATCCGCTCTACCAGCTGAGCTATACCCCCAAAAAATAAAAAAGCAACAAAAATACTTGCGCAGAAACAGGATTTGAACCTATACCGTCGGATTATGAGCCCGATAAGCTAACCAATTGCTCTATTCTGCATAAAAAAAAAACGGACTAATCTTATGTTTCACACACAATAAGTGCACTATGCATAAGTTTATCTCAGAATATAAGCTGTTACTTTTCTTTGATAAGATAAATAAATAATCCCTTCATAAAAAAAATTAGAAATTTTTGTAAAGATTAAATTCACATAAAAATCGTAGGGTGATAGTTTAAAGCCCCGTTTATTTGAGGTTCCAAAAAGCTCTTTAAGTGAACTATTACGTTTTCATTCTAGACTGACTGTTTCCAAGCCTATCTTCTTAAGGTCAATGCTTTTTGAATTCCATAAACACTAAAACAAACTATGCTTAGGGACCGTTTGAATTTTTCTAGGTTGTTTCCTTTTTGGCTAAGGACCTTAGCATCCATAGCCTAACTTTTAAGTTTGTTTGATTTTATGCTTCTAGGTTTGATTAGAAAAGTTGCAGCTTAGACCTGTGCTTTCCCTTTCTTCTCCCTAAATACAAAAAAATAACTTAAAGCAGTACCTTAATACTTTTCGCGAAAAACCAGCTAGGCGCAAGTTTGATTAGCCTTTCACTCCTTTCCAAAACTCATCCCAGAACTTTGCCACGTTCACGGGTTCGGCCCTCCTCCTGTCCCAATGGGAAGGGTTCAGCCTGGTCTAGGAAAGATCACTTGCCTTCGGGCGCTCCAACTGTAACAAATAAAAAATCTAAACACAATTTATTAAAAAAGACTATTATTTAAATTAAGAAGTATGATAGAACCTATCCAATTTAGCGTCATGAAGTACAGTTTGCAAGATACAATATGCATCGGTGCAAGAATCAACCCCGGTTGCGGGTGTCTAAGCACCCCAAACATAAACTAGAGTGAAAATAAGAATCCAAACTAGATCAACGAAGTGCCAATAAAGAACCGCAAGATCCATCATGGTGCAACGTCCAGGCCTCATAGATTTCAAATTAAATAGACAAACTACCAAATACAAAAATCCAATAATTACGTGCATACCGTGGAATCCAGTACACAAATAAAACTAGCTTCCAAATACAGAGTCACTAAAAGTAAACTAAGCCCCACTGTATTCTAGATATTGGTAAAAGCTGAAAAGTACACCAAGTGCAATGGTGTAAATTAGCATATTACGAGATTCTGCGTAATTTCCAGTGTCCAAAGCATATTTGGAGTAGTTCTAACTAAAGTAAGACTATGCCAACAAAACAGTGTTCAAAGTAGGACGACGAGTCCAGTCAACAGGAACAATTCCTACTGGTGGCCAAGTCATACCAATCCTTACTGTAGGCATCAAAGCCTAATGCAAGAATGCCCAAAGCAATCCTACAAAGAACATTGCTTCACTTACAATAAACAAAATCATACCCAAATAAAGCCCATCTTTTACTTTAGAAGTATGGCATCCATCAACACTTTCACGAATAACGTCACGCCACCACAAACTCTAAGTATAAGTCAAAAAAATCAACTAAGTAAGCAATACAGTACCACCCGCAGTATATTTGTGGAAATACAAAACCAACCCTAGAGCCAAAGTTAGCATACAAAAGCTAGTAAACTAAGGCCAAGGACTTGGGTCCAACAAATGATATGGATGATGTGGAATTGCGCTAGCACTCTAATAACCTTTATTATTTTTAATAGTGTTATTAGTTGCTGGAACAATATTCTAAATTTTAGTCATGAAAAATTTAAACATAGAAAAACAAAATTATATTTACAAGTTAAAAATTCTTTTTGATTTTTTCTGTAGTTCTTACGAAATTACAGCAAAAAAGAAAAACAAGACTTTTATTTTGAGTTCCAATCAAGGGCCCCTTTTTGCCATTCATATACAAACCCCACTACCAGAACTACCAAAAAAATTAGCAATCCAGTAAATCCGTAGTATCCGGTACTTACACCTCCCAATACCCAAGGCAATAGGAAAGCTACTTCAATGTCAAAAACCAAAAACAAAATCTATACTAGATAGAACCCTACATCAAATGGAGAACGGGCTTCTCCAAAAGGGTCAAATCCACATTCATAAGAAGAAGTTTTTTCTAGGTCTCCAACACGTCGAGGACTAGCCCTGAATGCTAGAAACAAAATAATACAACCCAAAACACTCTAAAAAATCAAATAAATCAAAACACCCAGATATTCTGTCATTTAAAAAAATTTAATCAGCTTTGTATAAACAAAAATCTGAATAGAATTCCAACTTTTTTCGTATATTCAAGCAATTCAATACTTAATACCGATTAATGCAATAGTCTATTGCTTTTTTTGCGACTTGTCTATGTACAGTTTTCTAACTTCAGATGCTTTCAGTTATACTGCTTGCGCACTTAGCTGCCCAACGGTGCAAATAAATTTACAACTGGTAGACCAGAGGTGCGAACCTTTAGGTCCTTTCGTACTCAAAGGCTTTAACATAGGTCGATTAAAGTCTAAACACAGAGAAGAACCTTCCTGTCTCACGACGGAATAAACCCAGCTCACGTACCGCTTTAATAGGCGAACAGCCTAACCCTTGCTACCTTCTACAGCAGCAGGACGCGATGAGCCGACCAGTTTATTATCACAAATGTGTTTAACATTTGTTTCTATTACTTCATGGGTTAGATTATAAATGAATCCGTTTTTCAAACTTTTGATGCATTAAATTTTATAACCTACTTATAAATAGCTTAGACTATGTCTTCTTCTTTTTAAAACACTAAAATTTTAGCGTTAAAGAAGTTGGGCGCTCATGGGAAGTTTATTGCTGGCAGAGCTCACTCCCTAGTCGTTGAACGTTCTTTTCTAAATTTAAAATTAGAATTTAAATCTGCCTTGAAAAGCTTCGCTGCAAGTTATCCATAAATTCTTCTTATGTAACTTTTTAGGTTTTTTATGGATTTTCTTGACAATTCACCCAATGCAACATTTCTTCTCGCGAAGAAAGTGGACTACCGTGTTGTTAATCGAGGTCAATTTGTTGTTATCACAAATCCTTTTTATGATTTGTTTCTGCGATTTCAAAATTTTCCTTTTTTATACGCAGCTCAGACTATGTCATTAACTACCTTATGATTTTTTTTTAACACCATGAACAAAGACTAATTTTTTTGTAAAATTTTTTCGTAAAATTCCAAAGTTTTTTGTAAAATTAAAAGATTTTTTGTGAAAATTTTTAATTTTCAAATATTTATTTGGATTACCTGTTATATCTTGGTTATTTACGCCTTTTATGAGCCAAAAAAGGAATTGCTTTAATAGTATCAAAAATCACGGGTTGGGTCATCAACCAATCATAAGAAGCTTTGCCAATGTAGATTGTATAGTAATATTTATTCAATTTACGGTTTAGTTTGTTATGAATAGTGTATTTAAGATTCCATTTTTGTTCCAATTCCAGTTTAATTTGTTCAGTTTCGGCGCGTGTAAAACTACAAGTATGCAAAGTAATACCTCCGTTTTTATAAACGGATCCATCATTCAAAATCCAATGTGCCAATCCCAAAACAGTCAAATGATTTTTAATTGTACCCGCGGTGTAAATTTTATCACCTTGGTGACCATTACTTTTTGGGAAAAGCTTCCAAAGCCAATTAGTATCCGGACTATTTTTCAAGTAAAAGGAATAACTTTTCAGTTGTTTTGTTTTATAATGAAAACAAGGTAGAGGTTTGGTGCTCTAAGACCTTTTTTAAAAAATTTTGTGCAAAAAATTCATATAGTCCAAGAATTTCCAAGTAAGTTCAAATTTAGGGTAAATTAGAGTTTGAGCTTGATTCCAAACCAAGGTCAAATTCCCCATAGAAAGTCCGACCAAAATTTCTTTTTGCCTAGCAGTCAAACGTGGCCTCTAACGCAAATTTTAATAGGCTTTAACCTAGCAGTTGTTAAATGTCTTAGTCATAATAATGTTATTTTTGAGTAGTTATTGGGCGCTCGTGGAAAGTTTATTGTTGTACATACTCACTTTCTAGTCGTTGAACGTTCTAAAATTTAAAAATGTACAATTTTAGCTTCGCTGCAAGTTGACTATTTAATAGTTTTTCTTGACAATTCACCCAATGCGCATCCCATAATCACTTATGGGGGGGGCACCTGATTAAAATCAGTTTTTCTGCCAAACTTTCCGGTCGATATGGACTCTTGCGGAAAATAAGCCTGTTATCCCTGGCGTACCTTTAATCCGTTGATATACTTAAATTCCACATCTTTAAGCACGTTCACTACTGCCCACTTGCGTGTCTGCTTGGTTTGTAAACCTTACAGTTAAGCTTGCTTTATGAGTTACCATTTTATTTAAAGTATATTATACTGTATGCAAACCTTGGCACACCCCCGATACTATTTTGGAGGCCTCCGCCCCAGAGAAACTCTCTTGCAACTAAATTGAAACTTTTAAAATTAAAAATTCTATACAAAATCCATAATCAGGGTGCTATCTCACTTGTTGTAAAAAAACTCACACCTATTCTGAACAAATTACAAATTTTTGTAAATAGCTGCTAAAAGTAAAGGTGCACAGGGTCTCGTTGTCCCGTGTTTAGAATCTCGCCTCTTCACGAGAATGTCAAATTCGCCCACGTCCCGGGAGAGACAGTTAGGCGATCGTTACGTCATTCATGCAGGACCTCAATTATAGGCCAAGGAATTTCGCTCAAAATCTCTTTTCTTTCGAACACTTATTCAGTGGGTATAACCTGACTTCCACTTTTTCCTGTTGTTTGCTTTTTGCTTCTTAGCCACTTAAGTGGCTAGGAAGAAGTGCCTGATTATGACCAAGAGTTGGACTCTATCTTTACAAATTTTATACGTTTCTAATTTATAAAAGTTGCATTAAGCGTATAGTCTCTGAAGATCCTGCTAAAATAGCAGTTTCCTGCTGATTGTCCCCAATGTCCTTTTTTAATTTTACTTCTTTTACTGTTATTTGAAACCAAAAAACAAGAACACACTCAGTTTTTTGCTTAATTCGGCGTAATTAAAAAGTTAAAAAGGCTGTCACAAAAACTGAATAACAAATTCATTTCTTAGAGTTTACTATTAAACTTGAGGAGATTCCAGCAAATAGCTTAATTTTGCTAAGGCAACGATTATCACCTTAGAACCATCAGAGTTATGGCTGCCGTTTACAAGTCCTTAATCCATCCAGCAAAAAACCAAACAAATTTATCTCCTTGTACCGGGCAGACGTCAGACTTTATACATGGTAATTCTTCGCAAAGTCCTGTGTTTTTACTAAACAGTCCTCACCTACTATTTTGTGCCGTCAAACGTTGGTTTGACCTAGCTTGCTCCGAAGTCACGCTAGCATTTTGCCGAGTTCCTTTCCCGGGAATCAGTGTAAACCTTGGCACATTTATGCCAACCCACCTTTGTTGGTATACAGAACGGTAAATACGAATCAGTGTAAAAACACTACAAAAATTTAATATATCAAACAATGTCAATATATTAAATTTTTTAAAGTTATTTTCCCGGTTTGTATATAAGCTTTAAAATTATACATTAAAACAAAATTTCTAATTCGGGAGTGACAGGACTTGAACCAGCAACCTTTGGCGTGACAAGCCAACGCACTCACCATTTGTGCTACACCCCCTACTAAACAAAAACACAGCATAAGATTTTAGAACACTAGCACAAGATTCTATGTTTTTTGCTTTATGGGAACAACATAAAGCAAACACATGTTTTTAATTTATTCATATTTTGAATTAAAATTAAATTCTTAATAAGTTTTATATTTAAATTGTTTTGTTATTTAATTATTTAGAAAAAAGACTGCTATAGTAAGTTTGTTCAGTCATTACATTTTGTGCGTCAGTTGCATTCCTAGTTTTAGCAGATACCCACAAAGTCCTAAAAGGTACCAAACTCAATACTGTAACCCAAATCCCAAGTTGAGTCAAACCAGTCTAAAAAGCTACAATCCAATCAGCCAATCCAGCAGTCCAAACAAGTACCAAAGAAAAAACGCTAATAAAAAACACTGTATACATATAGAAAAACAAAATTACTTTTATTACTTAGAATAATTTAATTCAAATACAGCCTAAGTATAGATCGGAATTGAACCGATATTTTGAATTTTGCAAATTCACGCCTTAACCGTTAAGCTACTATACCTTTTTTGCTGTTTTCATTTTACGTTTTGGTTATTTGCTCAAGCAAACAACAAATACCAACACTAGCAACTACTGCAATTTTATATATCATTCCTTACGGGAATTGAACCCGTGTTTACACCTTGAAAGGGTGCTGTCCTAACCACTAGACGAAAGGAACAAAGTGTAAAATATAATAATAATTAAATTTTCCTATATTTAAACAATTTTATTGATTCTGTGGTGTAAGCACGTGTTTGAACCAAACAAAATCAAAAACTACACCAACAAAGTAAATAGTGCAATGGATTCTACTAGTGCAAATCCTAGTAGTGCATAACCTACCAATTGTTTTGCCATTAGAGGGTTACGGCTCTAGCTTTGGATCAAACTTCCAAATACTACTCCAATTCCCTATCCTACACCTGCAAGTGCAATCAAAGCGCTACCTGCTCCAATATATTTCTAAGCTTGAATCATATTGTAAACATTAAAAATTTCGAGATTCCCAAATTGACAAATAAAAAAACATAATTCAGTATTCAAATAAATTCAAAAATTTATTTAAAAATTCGTTCCCTTTGCTTTTTGCTTCCTAGCCACTAAAGTGGCTAGGAAGCAAAAAGCAAACAACAGGAAGAAGTGATTTTTATAATTAAAATTAATAAAAATTTATTTTAAATTCTTAAGTTAAAACTAATTTTTCGTATTGAACACCTAATAATTTAAAGTAAGCACAGATTATATTATCCTTTTAGCAAATTCATATATTCAATGTCCAGTGTCTAACGTGTTCGATAATGCAAAACACACAACGCTAGACCCAACGCTGTTTCAGCCTAAGCCTAAGTCATTACATATAGAGCCATTAGCCTTCCATTCAAGTCATCAAGCCTCTAACTCTAAGTCAAAAATACAGTATTAACTGCAAGCAACATTAGCTCAATACACATAAGCATAACTACAAAATTTCGTCGATTTAGAAACAATCCTACAGTACCCATAACAAAAACACCCCAAAAAACCAACTGAAAAAAACTCATTGTCATAATTTTACATTTGCAAATTTGCGAATTAAATTTAAATAAAGGCGTTAATTTCACCCTACGCACAAAATAGATGGTGTTTACCTGCAATTGTCCCTATTGCTACGTGTTAACCAGTGGTTGCTTTAGCAACCACAAGGTTAAAGCGTTTCAAACGTTTCACAAAAGGATTTTTACGCCTGTTTTTACTTCCGTTGTTGCTAATATTTTCTTTGTTTCCTTCCACTTTTTCCACCTAGGTGGAAGCCACTTTTTCCAGTTTTCCCAAGGGAAAACTGTGACAATAGGTGGAAGGCTATGAAGAAAAAAGCAAACAACAGGAAATGTGAAGTTGTGCAAAAAACAAAGCAAAAGCAACAAGTATATTGAAAAACATTAAATTTAACCATAGCTTTCTATTAATTAAATTTTTATTATAAATTTTCAAACACAATTATAAATTTGAATTAGTTATTTTTGCAATCAAAATAAAAATAAAAAATGTTATAAATTTTTTTAGGAATTTTTATTTCATATTATTCAACCTAGACACTTCAGTGCTAGATTATTGACCAATGAAATCTACAATCCATTCAACGGATTCTTTTCCGATAGATTTCAAAGAAGCTTGATGCAAATAAACAATACTGCTACTTAGAGAATCAAGCACAGCATCTGGTTTCAACCCAAGCCACAAAGTAAGTAGAATCAATGGTACAAAAGTAAAGAACTCACGTCGGTTCAAGTCAGCCATTGCTTTAATATACATAGGTTTAGGCATACCATGAACAACACGAGCATAAGCCCACATGGAATAAGCAGCCTACAAAATAACCTAAATACAAGCTCCTGCAAGCCTTAGCAAATTATGGTTAAATACGCTACACAAGCAAAGGAATTCAGCCAAAAAGTTTGGGGTCAAAGGCATAGCCATATTACACAAACTAAAGATAAACAACATAATGCTGAACAAAGGCATTGCAGTCTATGCCCCTCCCAAGTATTTCAAAGCTTTTGTATGAGCACGATCGTAAATCTATCCAACACACAAAAACAAAGCTGGACTCTAAATTCCATGAGCAAACATCAAAAAGGAACTTCCAATCAATCCTACAGTACTTCCAGTAAATAGGGCCAAAGTAACCATGCTCATATGTGCAACACTACTGTACTAAACAAGTTTTTTAAAATCAATTTGACGCAAGGTTGTAAAAGACCTATAAATCAATCCAAGCAAACTCAATGTTAGTACAAAAGGTCCATAGTAAGCACAAGCTTCTTGGAAGAACCCAAAATTAAAACGCAATAGTCCATAAGTACCTAGTTTTAGCAAAACTCCAGCCAACAAAACACTACCCTAAGTGCTCTATTCAACGTGAGCTTCAGGCAACCACAAATGCAAAGGTACCATTGGCACTTTAACCTAAAATGCCAAAAACAGTCCCCACCAAAATACTAGTTGTTTACTTAGTTCCCAATTTTCATGAACCAAAAGCAAAAAACTAGTAGAACCAACTAGACTAAGCATCATTAGCATACATGGCAGCATAGCCAAACTTCCAACTAGAGTATACAAAACCAACAAATACTACTAACGCACTTTTCGAGGACCGGAACCTCCCAATCCAATTGCCAAAAACATTGGCAACAAGCTACACTCGTACAAAATATAGAAGCATAGCAAATCCAAACTTGTAAACCTTCCAAACAAACAACTTTCAAGAATAAGTAGAACACTCATAAAGCTTTTAGCTCCATATGTTGGCACATTGTTCCAGCTACATAGAACTGCAATTGGCATCAAAATCCTTGTAAGCAATACCATCCACAAACTCAACCTATCAACCCCAAATTCCAAACGCACATAAACCAAACCTTTCCAACCCTAAGTAAATCCAACTACATGGCTAAAAGGTTCAGTACTCACAGGAGTATAAGCTCCCCAAAGCATTACACTTAGAATAAAAGTCTAAATAGTAAACGCCAAAGCAATAACACGAATAAGTTTGTAGTTATTTCCAGGTACTAGCCTACAACAAAACTAACCAAAAACAGGCAACAACAAAATATACCTCAACAAATAATTTAGTTGAAAAGAACTAAAAAGCATAGTGCCCAAACCACAACACCTAAGTACCAAAAACCACATAATAATATTGTACAGATATTCTATTGCTAAGTGTTTATGCTGCGGTGCTTTGCTTCGCTGTTTTTTCTAAAAGAAAAAACAGGGTTATAAACAACCAAATCGGTTTTTACAGAACACAACCTTTATTATTAAATAATATAATAAAGAAAAATTCAATTGCTGTTTTATAACAAAATATTTGTTTAAATCTACCTGTGTTTGTTTTTTCTTAATCTTCCTAGCCTTCCACCTAGGTGGAAGCGAAGCACCACTAAATTGTACTGTTGTTTTTCAATAAAAAACTAACTATTAAACAAAATTTTGGTACTGCAAGGTTAACCTTGCAGACCTGTGTTTGCTTTAGCAAACACTTGGTTTACAAAACAAAGTATTGTAAACCTGTGTTTAAACAAAAACACTTGGTACTGCAACCGTGTACACGATTTTCCACGAAGTGGAAGACTTGTGTTTGCTAAAGCAAACACTAGGTTTACAAAACAAAGTTTTGTAAACCTGTGTTTTTGTCTAAACAAAAACACTTGGGAAAAAGTTTATAAAAGTGTCCGGTTCAAATCCTTATTATTCCGAAAAAAATTTACTGTTATTTTAGTATAATTTTCTTCAATATCCCTTAAACAGTGACCATTTTAAATTTTTGAATTGTTTCACAACAACATCCAAAATATGCTAAAATTGAATTAATTTTTAATTCAGTTTCATGCTTTAGCCCTTTTGTTACATTCTTAAAATTTTTGAAAATTTTCAAGAATTTTCAATAAATACGGGAAAAAAGGAAAATTTAAAGTTAAATTTTTCAACTAAAAAAAATTTTAAGCTAAAAGGGGAAGTAATTTAATTAGGGTGGAGGGTGGGCGAATTGTTCTTGAACAATTCGGTAATATATATTATTTATAATATATAA